ATACAAGTAAGTAGTTTAAGACATCCCGCAAAATAAAAAAGAGTAAAAAAAAAAAGAAACAAAGAAAAGACTTATAGAATTTTTTGAATCATATATCATTCTATAGATCAACAATAAGTTGGCACTTTTACCAACTTTATTTTAAGGAATCTCTAGATCTAGAAATTCATTTCGTACAACTGAACCTTTTCAAACTGTTTCTTTTTCAGAACCAAAAAGATTTGTGCCAAAATCACAGATGCCAAGAAGAACAGAAGGCCTTGGACTCGTAATGGATCTTGAAGCACTATTTCTGTGTCTCCCTGACCAAAACCTCCTACATTTGGATTACTTGTTAATGGTTGATCAAGCTTGATGGATTCACCTTCTGAAACAAGAAGTTCTGGTCCTGGAGGTATAATGTCAACCACTTGACGTCCTTCTGATGCATCAACTATGGTTATTTCATATCCCCCTTTTTCTTTACGTGCTATTCTGCTTACTATACCAGCAGATGTAGCATTATAAACTGTATTGTTACTCTTGCTACCATCAGGATAAATCTGACCCCTTCCTCTGTTCCCACCTACATATATGGGATATTTTAAGAAGTAAACGTCTTTTTTCGTAGCAGGGTCGGGGGAAAGAATAGGAAAGACGATTTCACTATATTTTTGACCGGGAACAGGACCTATCACAAGAATATTTCTTTTATTAGGACGATAACACTGAAAAGAAAGATTGCCCATCTTTTCTTTCATTTCGGGAGAAATACGATCGGGGGGGGCTAATTCGAATCCCTCGGGTAAAATAAGAACAGCTCCTACATTCAAAGCTCCTTTTTTACCATTAGCAAGAACTTGTTTCAGTTGCATATCATAAGGAATTCGAACAACTGCTTCAAATACAGTATCAGGAAGTACAGCTTGCGGAACTTCAATATCCACAGGCTTATTAGCTAAATGGCAATTGGCACATATAATTCGCCCAGTTGCTTCTCGTGGATTTTCATAACCCTGCTGCGCAAAAATGGGATATGCATTTGAAATAGATGCTCGAGTTATTACATATATCATGATCGATACATAAATGGATCGAGTCATCTGTTCTTTTACCCAAGAAAAAGTATTTCTATTTTGCATGGTCCAATCATTGATCCCCGGAATTTCTACAATAAATTAGATAGGTAGCTAGTAGAATTCCCTATCCACAAGTTTGCCATTGTATTGATTGTACTTAAAGAATTGTACTGGTGGAATCTAGTATTAATACCTTGAATTGAAAAAGTATAAGTATAAAAAAGAAGTAAGATGAAAAAGGATTTCTTTATACACGAAGAAAGATTCTGATTTGATTGATATCAAAAGATCTAATGAATTATTCATTCATTGAATGATAAATTACTACAAGCGAAGGAGATACACGATTTAAAAAATGGAAGATCCAATATTTCACAATTGTATCTAGAATCACTGGAAAAGTGGAAACAAGACCAGATATAATCTGATCATTCTGAGCCAATCCAAAATCGTTGTAAATCGAACAAATCATTAGTTCCCAACCATGGGTCGAGTGAAATCCGATCCATAAATCAGTAACTAAAAGAATAGAAAAAGCTTTGATTGTATCACTTAAGTTATATAGAAATTCCTGAATCCAAGAATTGAGAATGAAAAGTTCTTCATTACCCAGAAAAAAATAACCACTTAGAATAGCGAAACAGATTATATTTGTAGAGAAATGCAAAATAATATGGAAATGAGATTCATTTTGTCTTTGGATTAATTGTATTGTTTCCTTGTGCATTCCTATACGAAATCTTTGCATATGTGTTTCCGAGTACTCCTTTATCATCTCGTCCAACAGGAATAGTTCTTCTAATTCCATAAATTTTTCTAGAACATTTTTCTCTTGAATATCATTCAAAAGGATTTCGGATTGCCTGGTATTCCACCAATTAATAAACCAAGTTTCTAGACATTTCTTAAATGAGAAAGAAACCCACCAGGGCAAAAAGAGTATAGACACAAGATATGGGAGGGAAGCCAATGCTTTCTTTTTTTTCATTCTGTATCCGTGATGTGAATTGTTAATGAACCTGTTTCATTCGTCGATTCTATCTGCTATTTCTATGAAGCACGAATCATATAACAAGAGCCTATAACTCTAACAAGAATAAGGTATCGAACCTATGGTTCTTTTCCTATTTTTGTTTTTGTGTAAGAATTGAATCTTTGGATCTAGAATAGAACATACAAGAAAGGCCCTTTTCGAATGAAAAAAAAAAAGAAGTCAATATTCTTTCCACTTTCCATATTCTAGAGATTACAATTAGGCAAATTGTAACCGATTTCCCCTTCATTTATTCCTTTCGATGAAGACTCGAAAACCCATTTGAACTAACAAATCTAATTTGGATTTCAAGACGAATCCTACCGGATCCTTTAATTCTTTTATTTAGATTTCGAATTCGAAAGATTTCACTGTCTAACCGTAGCGCGGGGATAGGGTATCAATTCAAAGGCCTAAAAAGAGGAATTCTGCTTTACGAAAACAAAAGACATGTTAGGATATTTGATGAATCTATACTTATTAGAGCTTTTACTAGTATAAAGAATGAAGCTGGACGCCATGTGTATGCGTATACAAAATAGTTTTTGTGTACGAATAGTTTAGAGTATCCTTAATCTATTTTTTTTTTTTTTTAAGATATTTTATTTGATTAGTTAGATTAGATTTTATTATTATTAATATTGTTCCATATACGTCCTCCTGCTTTTGAGATGTATTAAGTTCCTTCTCTCATGCTGAGATTTATTCTTCAGTTCATTTCAAAATACTTCAATGGGTACGCGCAAGAAATAGGCCAATTCGGCAGCTTTTTGTTCAATTTCTCGTGGAGTCAAATTCTCATCAGTACGGGTCAAGGGAATGGCTCCTTGGCCCTTTATTTCCATATAAAGGACACGACGAGGAAAAAGACCCTCTTTTACCTCCATTCTTATTGATTGGATATCTTTCATAAAGATACGAAGAAAGATGCGACGATTTCTTCCAGGAAATCCCCAACGAAAAAGGGACATTATCCCTTCTTTTCTATCGAATTGGTCATAACCACTACCTACATTCCATGAAATTGTGCACCACAAATAAGAACTAATGAATAGACCTGCGATCCCATAGAAAGACATCACGATCCCTTGTGGGAAAAAAATAATTTGCTGAGACGGAAATACGGATATCAGATTTTTCCCAAGATAACTGGAAGTTCCAACCACTAAGAATCCTAGTGAACCTAAAAAAAGGATACAGGCCCAGCAAAAATTACTTGTTTTTCGAGACCCCGTTATAAGTTCTATCCATATATGTTCTGATCGCCAGTTCATACTATACTAGATCCAGTTGCATTTGATTGGAATTGAGAGAATAACCCAAATGGGATTTGACTCGACTTTTATTGCTTGATTCCGAAGTAACTTTCATCAACTAGCAGCATTTCGATAGGAACCATTAGGAAGAATTGGTTAGATACATTGAGTTTCTATTTTAAATATTTTTCAAAAAAGATTTGCTGATCATTTTTAATTTAATCATTTCATTGATTAAGCTATAACCGCATATACATGCTGCATTAATGCGTATATTATGCATCGGCATACATAACAAAACAACTCTTCCATTTGTTTTCGGAAAGGCCACATATATCATATTACAGAAAAAAAGAATATTACAGAAAAAAAGAGTATCTGTATGATGATCAAGTGTTGAAAGAAATTGATGAGATTTGGTCCCATCATATTTAAACAATCTTATTTTTTTGGACATAAAGAGATAAAGAAGCCATTGCGATTGCCGGAAAGACTAGGCCCACTAAAGGAACAAAAATAGAGGGAAAGTTCAAATCTATCATAGAATGGGTACCTCAATTTCATATTTGTACCTATTATAATTCTAAATTAGAATTATAAAGATATCTTATGATAAGTCTATCTATTATAAAGAATATTAAGATAATATGAATATGAAGTATTTAATAATCAATAACGAATGTAGAACTCAATGAAGTGTACCTATTCCTACACGAATATGTATGAGAATCCGCTTTCATAAATTGGATTCTTCTTCTCTCATCCTTATCTTTATCGTCTTTCTATCTTTCCTTTCAAAACAAAAAGGTGTTTTGAAAGGAAAGATAGAAAAGAGTTTTTTATGAGTTCCTTACTTTAACCAATCTTATCCAACAAACAAGGATAAGGATTCCTAGTGAAAAACGGGGGTTTTCGCTAAATAAAAAGAACTTCTATATTATTATTATTTGTTATTTGAATATTTCTATTTTCTTTATTTGATTTGAAATTTCTTCTTTCTTTTTATTTTTTCGATATCTTTTTTTATCTATTTTTTTTTGTTCTATATATGAATATGTAAAAAGGACGAAGAAAATAATTTTTATTTCCCGGATTTATCGGAAGGAGAAAGAAATCTTGTCGATAGAGGGATGCTTATTCCTAATCAGGAACAGAGGTAGAATAAAAAAAGGATCCGAGGCAAAAAGTCATTATCCAAAACTTCTGACTCTTACTACACTTATAACTGATGTCTCCAAAGAAAACACCATCTTCTTAGCTTTGTTTTTTTTTCATTATAATGAACTAAATGCGTATTCGCTACAAATAAAAATAACTGAAGCTAGTGATATACTTCCATTTGAAAATGAAGAATTTCAATCTTTTTTAAAATATTTTTTTTGAATCTTTATTCAAGGGAAGGAAACCGTGTAGCTGAAATAACTCATTAAGAACACCTTTTAAAGGATTACGTGGTACGATTGGGTCGAATAAGCCCTTATGGAATAAAGACTCAGCCACTTGTGAACCGTCGGGTACTGTATTTTTCAATGTTTGTTCAATTACTCTTTTACCCGCAAACGCAATGTAGGCATTAGGTTCAGCAATAATGATATCTCCCAACATACCAAAACTTGCTGTAACTCCACCAGTTGTAGGAGATGTAAGGATTGATACATAGAATAACTTTTTATTTGATTGATAATCATATGAAGCAGAAGATATTTTAGCCATTTGCATCAAGCTCAAACTCCCTTCTTGCATGCGTGCTCCTCCAGAAGCACACACAATAATGATAGGTAGAGATCGATTAGTAGCATACTCGATCAAACGGGTGATTTTCTCACCTACTACGGATCCCATACTACCTCCCATAAACTGAAAATCCATAACTCCAATTGCTATGAGAATACTATTTAGTTGACCTACGCCCGTTTGAACAGCTTCAGTTAAACCCGTTTTTTTTTGAGAAAAAGAGATGCGATCTATATAGGGTTCCTCCTCTGAATGAAATTCAATAGGGTCCATAGAGACCATATCTTCATCCATAGGCTCCCAAGTGCCAGGATCAATAAAGAGTTCGATTCTATCTGAACTACTCATTTTCAAATGATATCCGCAGTGTTCACAAATATTCATTTTTGAACTAAAAAATTTTTTATAATTTAATCCATAACAATTCTCACATTGAACCCATAACTGTTTATATTTTGTATTTATATTATTTATATCGAAATCATTAGATTTTTCTATTTTATTGAAATAACTGCTACTAGTTTTGATACTAGAATTTCCACTTTCAGTACTACTTGTACTTTCCATACAAATGAAACTAGAAATGTAACTGTCAATATCACTGTAAATGTCACTATTAAGACTGATTTCAAAACGAAGATAACTATCAATGCAACTATTAATGTGATTATTCCAATTATTCCAATTAGATTGAGTATCATACATGGAATAATAATAGTAATAATTACTACTATTAGACCCACTATTCAAATAACTAGAAAAAAGAATCTTTAGTTCACTCAAAAAAGAACTAGTATTGTCAATATCAAAATCCTTATTTTCAATAGCAAAATCCTTATTTTCAATAGCAAAAATCTTCTTTTCAATATCAAAATATACAGAATAAGTGTCACCATTACTATTTCTAACTAAAAAAGTATGATCAGAGATCAAACTCAAAATATTCCTGTTATCAAAGAAATAATAATAATTTAGATAATTCATATTACTGAAACTAGAATTGTCCCAACTAGGAATCTTTTTATCCGCATCATTTAGAATAGTTTCTTCACTCCCACCGGTATGTCCAAGAGCATCAAGACTATCCATTGATTTACTTAGTCTACACCTATGTTCTAACTTCTTGTTAGACAACATCGAATTGAACCAACATTTTTCCATAGATTCTTTCTGCCCCCTATTTTAGGAAAACCTAATACTAATAGATGAATAGTCATTCGATGAAGAAAAAATCATTTTACTATTTCTTATTTCTTTTTATTTCTCATCAGAATTCAAATGAAGCATGTGATCGAATCATTAAGATTTTTAATGAAAAATGAGCGAGTCTTTAAAATAAAGGATTCTCCTGTTGAGGAATCCGGTGAATCATTTCACTATTATGATAGTGATTATGATAGAATCTTTTCCCCAAAAAAAGATATATAAATATAAAGACAGGTTTCTCTCATGTAAAACTTTCAATTCTCATCAAAAAGATACATATACATAGTTGTTTCTTCCCATAAATTAAAAAGGAATTCTCGTCTCGTAGAATCTCGTGTCATATATTCAAAGAATAAAATGAGTTTCTATTACAACAGGGAACGAAAAAGACAATATACAGGATAGGGGTAGAAGGGATCCTTCCCTTGGCTTGATCTATGGTCTGAAACTAAAGAATAGAAAAAGATCCGCCAATCCAATCCCAAGGATCCATAATTCAGCCTATGGTTCCAACAATAAAGAATAGAATAGATAAGTTGTTTAGTCTTCCTTCAATCTTATCTTCTTATGTTGATATTTTGTATATACTTGTATATTCTATTGTCTATCGTAAAGTCTTTACATATAAAAGATATATGCAAATACACAAAGACCCTCATAGTTCATAGTATAGGATTAGTATAAGATGTTTATTCTTTATTAGATTCGGCCCAATCTTTTCCTAAAAAAAAGAAAGATTGGGCCGAGTTTCATTGCAATAAATTAGGAGAACAAACAGGAACTGCTGAATTATACGCGCTTATTTTGTCTCTTTATCTAGCTTATCCACTTTATCCACTGGGTCGAAATCAAATGTGATCTCTTTCCATATTTCACAAGCAGCGGCTAGCTCAGGGCTCCATTTGCTAGCTTCACGAATAATATCATTACCTTCACGAGCAAGATCACGTCCCTCATTACGAGCTTGTACACATGCTTCTAAAGCCACCCGATTAGCTACTGCACCGGGTGCATTTCCCCAAGGGTGCCCTAAAGTTCCTCCACCGAACTGTAGTACGGAATCATCCCCAAAGATTTCGGTTAGGGCAGGCATATGCCAAACATGAATACCCCCTGAAGCCACGGGCAGAACACCTGGCATAGAGACCCAGTCTTGAGTGAAAAAAATACCACGACTTCGATCTTTTTCAATAAAATCATCACGTAACAAATC